AGGATCTTGGATAAATAAGATTCATGGTATACTTCTGAAGATTAATTCTCACAAATTTGAGCAAACAATAGAAAAATTTAATAGAAAATCTTTGTCAATAGAGAAAAAACTTTCTTTTTTTTCAGAACCCCAAGAAGAAAAAATTAATTCCGAAGAAGAAATAAAAATTTTCAAATTTTTATTTGATGTCGTTATAACTGATAACAACGATCAAACTCTTATAAAAAATTTTCTTGATTTCCATGAAATCAAGAAAAAAGTTCCTCGCTGGTCATACAAATTAACAAGTGAGTTGGAAGAATTGGAAGGCGAAAATGAAGAAAATGTACCAACGGAGCCTGGAATTCGTTCAAGAAAAGCAAAACGTGTAGTGGTTTTTACTGATAAAGAGCCCCATAACGAGATTTATACTAATCTCAAAGATAATCAAAATTCTGATCAAAAAGATGAAATGGCTTTGATCCGTTATTCACAACAATCTGATTTTCGTCGAGAGCTAATTAAAGGATCCATGCGCTCCCAAAGGCGTAAAACTGTTATTTGGGAATTTTTTCAAGCAAAAGTACATTCCCCCCTTTTTTTTGATAGAATAGATAAACTTTTTTGTTTTTCGTTTGATATATGGGGGCTAAAAAAAAAAATTCTTAGAAATTTCATGTGGAAAAACAAAAAAAACAAAAAAATTGATAAAAAAGAAGAAGAACAATCAAAAATAGAAGAAAAAAAACGGGTAGAAATTGCAGAAACTTGGGATAGCTTCCTATTTGCTCAAATAATAAGAGGTTCTCTCTTAGTAACTCAATCTATTCTTAGAAAATATATTATATTACCTTTATTGATAATAATTAAAAATAGCATCCGTATGTTATTATTTCAATTTCCCGAGTGGTCTGAGGATTTAAAGGATTGGAAACGTGAAATGCATGTTAAATGTACTTATAATGGGGTTCAACTATCCGAAACAGAATTTCCAAGAAACTGGTTAACGGATGGTATTCAGATAAAAATCCTATTTCCTTTTTATCTGAAACCTTGGCATAAATCGAAATTTCAATCATCTCAGAAGGCTCGACTAAAAAAAACAAAAGACAAAGGAGAAAAAAATGATTTTTGTTTTTTAACAGTTTGGGGAATGGAAACTGAACTACCGTTTGGTTCTGCCAAAAAAAAGCCTTCTTTTTTTGAACCTATTTCTAAAGAATTCAAAAAAAGAATCAAAAAATTCAAAACTAAGTCTTTTCTGGTTTTAAGGATTTTCAAAGAAAGAGCAACAATTTTCCTAAAAGTCGCAAAAGAAATTAAAAACTGGATTATAAAAAACTGTCTTTTTCTAAAAGGAAAAATAAAAAACCTTTCAAAACGAAATAGAATTCCATTATTTGGCCTGAGAGAAATATATGACTTAAATGAAACTAAAAAAGATTCAATAATGAGTAATCAGATGATTCATGAACTATCTGTTCAAAAAAAATCCATGGAGTGGACAAATTCTTCACTCAGCGAAAACAAAATAAAAAATTTGATTGATAGAATAAAGACAATCAGAAATCAAACAGCAGAAATTTCAAAAGAAAACCTAACTAATAGTTGTAACAAACCGCGTTATGATTCTAAAATAATTGAGTCATCAAAAAAAAGTTGGCAGACATTCAAAAGAAAAAATACCCGATTAATTCGTAAATCTGTTTTTTTTATAAAATTTTGCATTGAACAACTGTCTATAGCTATTTTTCTAGGTATCATTAATATTCCAAGAATTACTACACAACTTTTTTTTGAATCAACAAAAACAATTCTTGATAAATATATTTACAAGAATGAAGAAAATGAAAAAAAAAAAAAAAAAAAAAATACCATTTATTTTATTTCGACTATAAAAAATTTAATATCCAATAAAAAAAAAATTCGTTATGACCTATGCTCTTTATCACAAGCATATGTATTTTACAAATTATCACAAATTCAAGTTAGTAACTTTTCTAAATTAAAGGCTGTTCTTAAATATAACATATGCATAACATCCCTTTTTGTTAAGAATAAAATAAAGGATTTTTTTCAAGAACAAGGAATCTTTCATTATGAATTGAAAAATAAAACCTTTTTAATTTCCGAAGTAAATCAATGGAAAAACTGGTTACAAAGTCATTCTCAATACAATTTACCTCAGATTGCATGGGCTAAATTAGTAACCCAAAAATGGAAAAAGAAAATAAACCAAGACTCTATAGTTCTAAATCCAAGTTTAACCAAAGAGGATTCATATGAAAAAAACAAATTTGATAATTACAAAAAACAAAAATTTTTTGAGGCCGACTCATTATTAAATCCAAAACATAATTTAAAAAAGGATTCTATATATAATCTTTTTTGCTACAAATCTATTCATTCTACAGAAAAAATTTTTGACATGTCTATAGGCATTGCTCTAGATAATTGTTTAGTCTCTTGTTTTCTAGAAAAATATAATATTCGGGGTATAGGGGAAATTCGGCATAGAAAATATTTGGATTGGAGAATTCTCAACTTTTGGTTTAGAAAAAAAGTAAATATTGAGCCCTGGGTTGATACCAAGAGTAAAAAAAAATATATTAAGACTAAAGTTCAGAATTATCAAAGAATTGAGAAAATAACTAAGACGGGTCTTGCCAATCAAAAAAGGTTCTTTTTTGATTGGATGGGAATGAATGAAGAAATACTAAATCATCGTATAACAAATTTTGAATTTTTTTTCTTTCCCGAATTTGTCTTATTTTCTAGTACATATAAAATGAAACCGTGGGTCATACCAATTAAATTACTTCTTTTCAATTTTAATGAAAAAAAAAATGTTAATAAAAAGATCACTCTAAAGAAAAAAGGTTTTATACCATCAAACGAAAAAAAATCCCTTCGATTTTATACTCTAAATAAAGAAGAAAAAGAATCGGCAGGTCAAGGAGAGCTTGAATCAGATAAAGAAAAAAAAAGAAATCCTGAATCAGCTCTATCAAACCAAGAAAAAAATATTGAAGAAAATTATGCAGAATCGAAGATAAAAAAACGTAAAAATAAAAAACAATACAAAAGCAATACCGAAGCGGAACTTGATTTATTTCTCACAAGGTATTCGCGTTTTCAATTGCGATGGAATTGTTTTTTTAATCAAAAAATTCTCAATAATGTAAAAGTATACTGTCTCTTGGTTAGACTAAAAAATCCAAACGAGATAGCGATATCTTCTATTGAAAGAGGAGAGATGAGCCTAGATATTCTAATGATTGAGAAGAATTTCACTTTTGCAAAATTAATGAAAAAAGGAATATTTATTATTGAACCTGTCTGTTTGTCTGTAAAAAACGATGGACAACTTATTATATATAGAACCATAGGTATTTCATTGGTTCATAAAAATAAACACAAAATAAGTAAAAGATACAAAAAAAAAAGCTATATTGATAAAATTGATAAAAAAAATAATTATGATTTCTTTGTCCCTGAAAATATTCTATCCCCTAAACGACGTAGAGAATTTCGAATTCTAATTTGTTTCAACTTAAAAAAAAAAAATGCGAGGGATAGAAATTCAAGATTTGATAAGAATATTAAAAACTTGACCACAGTTTTGCATAAAAAGAAAGATCTTGATAAGGATAAAAATAACCTAATTAAATTAAAATCCTTTCTTTGGCCGAATTTTAGATTAGAAGATTTAGCTTGTATGAATCGCTATTGGTTTAATACTACTAACGGAAATCATTTCAGTATGATAAGAATACATATGTATACGCGATTTCCAATTCATTAATGATAGATCCTTTTTACTATATATAATATATAAGTTACGGTATATGAAAACAATTGTATGCACAAATATGAGGGATTGTTTTAAATCCAATTTTTATACATGAGATTCATTTAATCAATGACATAGATACCAATCAGATCCCTAAATAAATTAACAGAATCCTCCTTTTTTAGATCTAAATGTAGACTTTTTTTTGATAAAATTAAGAATTCAGAAGTTGATAATTAAATTCAGATCCTTGTACAAAAAAACTACCATTATTATTACTGATCAGTAAAATTCATATCTTTCAATTCATATTAAAAAGGGAAGGATTTCTTTTTATGATAAAAAATGCGTTCATTTCATTTCAAGAAAAAAACGAAGAAAGCAAGGGATCTGTTGAATTTCAAGTATTCAGTTTCACTAATAAGATACGAAGACTTACTTCACATTTGGAATTGCACAGAAAAGATTATTTATCTCAGAGGGGTCTCCGAAAAATTCTGGGAAAACGTCAACGACTGCTGGCTTATTTGTCAAAAAAAAATAGAGTACGTTATAAAGAATTAATTAATCAGTTGAATATTCGGGAATTAAAAACTCGTTAAATTCCAAAATTGTGAATTAGTTAATTTTTTAGATCTTGAATTTTTTGATAAACTTCTTTTTCAGCAATCTAATTCATGCCAGAACGAATCAAGGAAAAACTTATGAAGAGACCAGTTACAGGAAAAGATCTTATGATAGTCAATATGGGACCTCACCACCCATCCATGCATGGTGTTCTTCGCTTAATTGTTACTCTAGATGGTGAGGATGTTGTTGACTGTGAACCCATATTGGGTTATTTACACAGAGGAATGGAAAAAATTGCAGAAAACCGAGCAATTATACAATATTTACCTTATGTAACGCGATGGGATTATTTAGCTACTATGTTTACAGAAGCAATAACAGTAAATGGACCAGAACAGTTGGGAAATATTCAAGTTCCTAAAAGGGCCAGCTATATCAGAGTAATTATGCTGGAATTGAGTCGTATAGCTTCTCATCTGTTATGGCTCGGCCCTTTTATGGCAGATATTGGTGCACAGACCCCCTTTTTCTATATTTTCAGAGAACGAGAATTTGTATATGATCTATTCGAAGCTGCCACCGGTATGAGAATGATGCATAATTTTTTTCGTATTGGAGGAATAGCGGCTGATTTACCTTATGGTTGGGTAGATAAATGCTTGGATTTTTGTGATTATTTTTTAACAGAGGTTGTTGAATATCAAAAACTGATTACACGAAATCCTATTTTTTTAGAACGGGTTGAAGGAGTTGGGATTATTGGGGGGGAAGAAGCAATAAATTGGGGTGTATCCGGACCAATGCTACGCGCATCCGGAATACCATGGGATCTTCGTAAAGTTGATCGTTATGAGTCTTACGATGAATTTGAATGGGAAATTCAGTGGCAAAAACAAGGAGATTCATTAGCTCGTTATTTAGTACGACTTAGCGAAATGACAGAATCCATCAAAATTATTCAACAGGCTCTGGAAGGACTTCCGGGGGGTCCCTATGAGAATTTAGAAAGCAGAGGCTTTGATAAAAAAAGGAACCCAGAATGGAATGATTTTGAATATCGATTCATTAGTAAAAAACCTTCTCCTACTTTTGAATTATCGAAACAAGAACTTTATGTAAGAGTTGAAGCCCCAAAAGGGGAATTGGGGATTTTTCTCATAGGAGATCAAAGTGGTTTTCCTTGGAGATGGAAAATCCGACCACCGGGTTTTATTAATTTGCAAATTCTTCCTGAACTAGTTAAAAGAATGAAATTGGCTGATATTATGACGATACTCGGTAGCATAGATATAATTATGGGAGAAGTTGATCGTTAAAATGATAATTTATGCAACAGAAGTACAAACTATAAATTCTTTTGTTAGATTGGAATCTTTAAAAGAGGTCTATGAACTCATATGGATATTTGTCCCTATATTTTCTCTTGTATTGGGAATCATAACAGGTGTACTAGTAATTGTGTGGTTAGAAAGAGAAATATCTGCAGGGATACAACAACGTATTGGACCTGAATACGCTGGCCCCTTGGGAATTCTTCAAGCTCTAGCCGACGGGACAAAACTACTTTTCAAAGAAGATCTTCGTCCATCTAGAGGAAATACTCCTTTATTTAGTATTGGACCATCTATAGCAGTTATCTCAATTTTACTAAGTTATTCAGTAATTCCCTTTAGCAATCACCTTGTTTTAGCGGATCTCAAGATCGGTATTTTTTTATGGATTGCCATCTCAAGTATTGCTCCGATTGGACTTCTTATGTCAGGATATGGATCAAATAATAAATATTCTTTTTTAGGTGGTCTGCGAGCTGCTGCCCAATCGATTAGTTATGAAATACCATTAACTCTATGTGTTTTATCAATATCTCTACGTGCGATTCGTTGAAACATAAACGTTTATTCTTACTATTCCGTTTCTTCTAGACGAATAAGTTAAAAACCGGAATATATATTTATCTTTCGGGTTAATCTTAATAAAAGGAATTTGATAGTTATATATGAGTGAAAAAAAACTGCTCAGAAATTAGCAGTAAAAAAGAAAAATTGAGTCTCATTTCCTATGTACAAAGGTTAAACGGAAATAAACATAAGCGTAAGAATCACTTTACCCCAAGGCTGGTTGATTAGTCATCCTGGCTTGAAGCGGGTTAAAAATATTAACCGTATGACGTTTTCACTATCAGTTATATAGATTAACATACATGTATTACAAAGTGAGCGGCAATTAGGTAAAAATGAGTGGATGGTTAGAAACACCAAAATACATAAAGAATTTGTAATAGAGATTAACCAAATTGAAAAGGATATTTATGCATAACATAAGATAACAGAAAAAAGAAGGTTAATTGGGGCTTGAAATTAGTAGAAATGATCAGACAGTACTCCCCAAGATTCCGATTCAGAGTATGCTCCTATCCACCGATAAATGTAATGACTATCAGAAACGAAATAATCCTTTATTTTTTAAGTCCACCAACTTTTTTTCTAAAAAAGAAAGAAGAATAGGAACGAAACAAGGATATTTTTTTTCATATATTTCGAAAATAAAATAGAATTTCTGTCATGAATAATAAACTAATAGGATGTCTAATTATTTTTCGTAATTGAAACCCACGATGGGCTGAAATACCTATTTTATGTTTACAAGAGTATTTTATTAAAGGAGTAAGTTATTACTCAACAAATAGAAATTAAAATTTGTAAAGGATGAGATGAATTCCGAAGCGCTTTTTTTTATTCTTAGAATTTGAGCAGACAGAATTCCATTGGTATAATTCGGGACCCCTATTTATATTTAATCTATTTTAGAACACATCATATCCATCTAAATAATACTAATCTGGTCCTTAGATTTATTTATGGCCCCCGAGGAGCCGTATGAGGCGAAGACCTCATGTACGGTTTTGTAATAGCGGTGAGAATAGTAATGTTATCACCGACTAGGATTATCTAACAGTTTAAGTACAGTTGATATAGTTGAGGCACAATCAAAATATGGTTTTTGGGGATGGAATTTGTGGCGTCAACCTATAGGTTTTATCATTTTTCTAATTTCTTCCCTAGCAGAATGCGAGAGGTTACCGTTTGATTTACCAGAAGCGGAAGAAGAATTAATAGCAGGTTATCAAACTGAATATTCAGGTATCAAATTTGGTTTATTTTACGTTGCTTCTTATCTAAATCTCTTAATTTCCTCATTATTTGTAACAGTTCTATACTTAGGCGGTTGGAATATTTCTATTCCGTATATATCTATTCTAGAGCTATTTGAAAGGGATCAAATTTTTGGAACAACAATTGGTATCTTTATTACATTAGCTAAAACTTATTTGTTCTTGTTCATTTCTATCGCAACAAGATGGACTTTACCTAGGCTAAGAATGGATCAACTATTAAATCTTGGATGGAAATTTCTTTTACCGATTTCCCTTGGTAATCTATTATTAACAACTTCTTTCCAACTCTTTTCACTCTAAATTGAAAATGAATCCAACATATTCATTACTTGTTTTAAACAAGAGAAAGAAACAAAGATAAAATTATTGATAGATAATTACAATATGCTTCCTATGATAACCGGGTTCATGAATTATGGTCAACAAACCCTACGAGCTGCAAGGTATATTGGTCAAGGTTTCATGATTACCTTATCCCACACAAATCGTTTACCTGTAACTATTCAATATCCCTATGAAAAATTAATAACATCGGAACGTTTCCGCGGTCGAATCCATTTCGAATTTGATAAATGCATTGCTTGTGAAGTATGTGTTCGAGTATGTCCTATAGATCTGCCTGTTGTTGATTGGAAATTGGAAACTAATATTCGAAAAAAACGATTGCTTAATTACAGTATTGATTTTGGAATTTGTATATTTTGTGGTAATTGTGTTGAGTATTGTCCAACAAATTGTTTGTCAATGACTGAAGAATATGAATTTTCAACTTATGATCGTCACGAATTGAATTATAATCAAATAGCTTTGGGTCGTTTACCAATGTCAGTAATTGACGATTACACTATTCGAACAATTTTGAATTCACCTCAAACAAAAAATGGGTAAACCCATTAATTTTATTAAAAAAAGAATTCAAAATTGTTGAATTATATAAAGAATTTAATTAAAAACTTGTATTTATATAATAATATTAAGTATTAAGGCTCATTCTTTATAATAGAAGATATTCGTAATTACTTTCTTGAAATAGATAGGTTGAAAATACACTTTAGAATAAAAAAGCGAAACTGTCTAATAATTGTATCTACATCAATTCATATCCATTAGATTCTAATTTCACTCTATTAGAAACATATTAGAAACATATTAAAAAAAAAATTCCCCGGTTAAATTAATAAGGTCATGAAAAGGATTTCGATTTTTTTCTTATTTTAATAATATAATGGATTTGCCTGGACCAATACATGATTTTCTTTTAGTTTTTCTGGGATCCGGTCTTCTAGTAGGAGGTCTGGGAGTGGTAGTACTTCCCAACCCAATATTTTCAGCCTTTTCCTTAGGATTTGTTCTTGTTTGTATATCTTTATTGTATATTCTATCAAATTCCCATTTTGTAGCTGCTGCACAACTCCTTATTTACGTGGGGGCCATAAATGTTTTAATCATATTTGCTGTGATGTTCATGAATGATTCAGAATATTCCACAGATTTCAATCTGTGGACCGTTGGGGATGGGATTACTTCATTGGTTTGTACAACTATTCTTTTTTCATTAATTTCTACTATTCTCGATACGTCATGGTACGGGGTTATTTGGACTACAAGATTAAACCAGATTCTAGAGCAAGATTTAATAAGTAATAGTCAACAAATAGGAATTCATTTATCAACAGATTTTTTTCTTCCATTTGAACTCATTTCAATAATTCTTTTAGTTGCTTTGATAGGGGCAATTTCTGTGGCTCGTCAATAAAAAACGTTCTAATTAGTAAAGACCAACGAAAACTTTGTGTATGTTATCATATTTTTTTCCGTTCATTCAATTAAATTTGATTGAATACTATTTCATATTTTAAATATCAATTTTTATATTTGATATATATTTGAAATTTTTTTCCCTAATATAGTTTTTATTCGTACTTTTTTGTTATATTCTAGTTGATTGAATCCGGTGAATTATTTTTATTATTCATATTGAAATGAATCAAAATTGATAAGGAGTTGCTGAATGATACTCGAACATGTACTTGTTTTGAGTGCCTATTTATTTTTGATTGGTCTTTATGGATTGATCACGAGTCGAAATATGGTTAGGGCTCTTATGTGTCTTGAGCTTATACTCAATGCAGTTAATATGAATTTCGTAACATTTTCTGATTTTTTTGATAATTCTCAACTAAAAGGGGATATTTTCTGCATTTTTGTTATAGCAATTGCAGCCGCTGAAGCAGCTATTGGATTAGCTATAGTCTCGTCAATTTATCGTAACAGAAAATCAACTCGCATCAACCAATCGACCTTATTAAATAAGTAGTATAAATAAAAAAATTATAGGTTGAAATTTGCATATATAATAGGTTATGACTTACTAGATTATATTTGTGAAAATCTAAGAAATCAAAGTATTTTAGCCCCATTTTTTTATCAATTGAGCCAGAATTCATTAAAAAAATTCTATTAAAGGAAATCATTGCTTCATCTAGTATTTTAATATATCATTTAGTTAGAAGTTTACTAGATTGAAAATTTATGACATTCAAAAAACTATAGATCCTATGTCACATTCAGTAAAAATTTATGATACCTGTATAGGATGTACTCAATGTGTCCGAGCATGCCCTACAGACGTATTAGAAATGATACCTTGGGATGGATGTAAAGCTAAGCAAATAGCTTCCGCTCCAAGAACCGAGGACTGTGTTGGTTGTAAGAGATGTGAATCCGCCTGTCCAACGGATTTTTTGAGCGTTCGAGTTTATTTATGGCATGAAACAACTCGAAGCATGGGCCTAGCTTATTGATACGTTACCGAAAACCTCATTTGAATAAATTTGGAATACATTTTATTTTTTTTATTGACAAGTACTCGTACTCAAAAAAGTTAAATTATATTTTGTTATTTATATATTTTTTTTGAGTACGCGTTCTTTGGACCTGGTGTATCTTGTCTTTACCACGAATGATTTTCCTTGGTTAACAATAATTGTTGTTTTTCCAATATCTGCTGGTGCGTTAATGTTATTTCTCCCGCATAGGGGAAATAAAGTCAATAAATGGTATACTATATGCATTTGTATCTTAGAACTTCTTCTAACGACCTACGCTTTTTGTTATAATTTTAAAATGGACGATCCATTAATTCAACTGTCCGAAGATTATAAATGGATCAATTTTTTTGATTTTTATTGGAGACTGGGAATAGATGGACTTTCTATAGGAACAATTTTACTGACGGGATTTATTACTACTTTAGCCACTTTAGCGGCTTTTCCAGTTACTCGGGATTCCCGATTATTCCATTTCCTGATGTTAGCAATGTACAGCGGTCAAATAGGATCATTTTCTTCTCGGGATCTTTTACTTTTTTTCATCATGTGGGAATTAGAATTAATTCCCGTTTATCTACTTTTATCCATGTGGGGTGGAAAGAAACGTCTGTATTCAGCTACAAAATTTATTTTATACACTGCAGGAAGTTCGATTTTTTTATTAATAGGAGTTTTAGGTATAAGTTTATATGGTTCGAACGAACCAACATTAAATTTAGAACTATTAGCTAATCAATCCTATCCTGTCACACTCGAAATACTATTTTATATTGGATTTCTTATTGCTTTTGCCGTCAAATCACCGATTATACCTTTACATACTTGGTTACCTGACACCCACGGCGAGGCACATTACAGTACCTGTATGCTTCTCGCTGGAATCTTATTAAAAATGGGAGCATATGGATTGGTTCGAATCAATATGGAATTATTACCTCACGCCCATTCTATGTTTTCTCCTTGGTTGATGGTAGTCGGTACAATCCAAATAATTTATGCAGCTTCAACATCTCCCGGTCAACGTAATTTAAAAAAGAGAATAGCCTATTCTTCTGTATCTCATATGGGTTTTATAATTATAGGTATTGGTTCTATAACGGATCCTGGACTTAATGGAGCTATTTTACAAATAATATCTCATGGATTTATTGGCGCTGCACTTTTTTTCTTGGCAGGAACGAGTTATGATAGAATTCGGCTTGTTTATCTTGATGAAATGGGTGGAATGGCTATCTCCATTCCAAAGATATTTACAATGTTCACTATCTTATCGATGGCTTCCCTTGCATTACCGGGCATGAGTGGTTTTGTTGCAGAATTAATCGTTTTTTTTGGAATAATTACCAGCCAAAAATATTTCTTAATTTCAAAAATTTTAATTATTTTTGTAATGGCAATTGGAATGATATTAACTCCTATATATTTATTATCTATGTCACGCCAAATGTTCTATGGATACAAGTTAATTAATGTCAAAAACTTTGCTTTTTTTGATTCTGGACCCCGAGAATTATTTCTTTCAATCTCTATTCTTCTACCCATAATTGGTATTGGGATTTATCCTGATTTTGTGCTCTCATTAGCAAGTGACAAGGTCGAATCCATTTTATCAAATTATTTTTATGGATAGTTTTCAGGAAATAAAAAAAAGCATTAAATTGAATTGTAATCAGAAGTCTTTGGTCTTTGTATTGTGAGAACCTTTTGAATCATTGTACTACTTGATTCAAAAGGTTCTTGATGATTTACTACTAAAATTAAATTCGATTTCTTAACTTATATGAAGTTATATATAGATGCTATTCTTTTTTCTTTGGATTCCTTTATTTTTTGATTTTTGGTTAATGTTTTATTTAATTCGATGTAAATGAACCATAACTATGTAAACCTATTCCTAAAAGATTGACGCCAAAATAGCATATCCAAATTAAAAGAAAGCCTATCGAAGCCACAATTGCAGAATTTATACCCCTAACATTCCTATTTGTTTTAATATGTAAATAAATTGCGAATATGGTCCAAGTAATAAATGCCCAAGTTTCTTTTGGATCCCAATTCCAATATGAACCCCATGTCTCATTAGCCCATACAGCTCCTGAAAGAATGCCGACGGTTAAAAAGATAAATCCAAGACTAATAATCTGAAAACTCCAATAATCAAATTGTTCAATCAATTGATACTTATAATAATTTCTAGAAAAACTAAAATTAATGTTTTGTTGTAGTAAAATAGAATTTCTTTCGTTTATATAGTAAAGTACATCAAAAGAAAATAATTCATTTAATAAATTTTTTTTTTTACTATTCTTTTTCCAAAAAGTAGGTCCGACTTTGCGAAATGTAATGACTAGAAGAGCTATTGATAATAATGATCCGCATAACAGAGCGCCATAGCCTAATATCATCATACTTACGTGCATCATTAACCACTGGGATTGGAGAGCTGGTACTAATATTGCAGACTGAGGCATTTTGTTTAAAAGACCTGAAGTCGCAAAACCCTGAATAAAAATAGCACTTGGCGCAGTTATTGCGTTTAAGTGATTTTTTTGTTTTTTATTAAAATAGGAAACCATATGAATAATTGAAAAAGCCCATGAAAGAAAAATTAATGATTCATATAAATTACTTAATGGAAAATGTCCTGAATAAATCCAACGAGTGAGTAATAATCCTGTTATACCAAAAAACGTAATTATGATTCCTTTATCTGATGAATCAAAAAATCCTATGATTTCATCTAAATTAACTAATAAAGTTAAAAAATAAATTGTCAGTACAATTGAAACGACCGAAAAAGATATATGAGTTAATATATGCTCTAAAATTGAAAAAATCATAAAAATTTTGTTAAAAATTAATAAATTAATACTAGGTTTTACCCGATTTTAGAAAAAAAAGTCGGGTATTAATTTGATTATAAAACTTATAATATCTCTTTTATAAGATCTTATGCCGCTACTCGGACTCGAACCGAGATGCTCTAGCACTGCTTCCTAAGAGCAGCGTGTCTACCAATTTCACCATAGCGGCAACTTGTTCAAAACAATACTAACAAGTTTTTATTCAATCGTCGAGATTAAAATTTAAATAAGGAAATGGAATTTACAATTGATTTCATGAATAAAAATTTGTTTAAATAGGTATTTGGGGTTTAAATTCAATTAAGATCTTTTTTTTATCTGAGTTATTTTAAATTATTTTAATTCACTTTTTGTACTTTAGATTTTTTTCTAGAATACAATGAAAAATGTAACTAAATTAAAGTAGTTGGGACTTCAACCCAAAGACAAAACTCTAAATGTTCTTTATCATTTTTTTTTTTCATTTATATGATTAAAAAAAAATGATAAAGAACATTTATAAGTTCCATTAATAAAAAAATGTTTTTTCTAAAAATTAAAACTTCTCCAAAATCCTTAGAAATTTTAACTAAAATAAGATTTGCTTAATTGCTCAAGAGAAAAAAACTATTTTTATGCATCTTTTTATATTGTACAAACAGTACAAACATAAGATTTTTTGATCACTTAAAAATCATATCATATATTATTATCTAATATTCACTTATTGTGGATAGATGCTTTTATAACTTTGATTCCAAGTAAAGAATATAATAATTTAGAGAAATAATAATTCCTAAAGGTATAAAGTGAAAAAATTTTCACTTAAATTAATTAATTTCAAGAACCTATTGATTTCGCTTAAAGATCTTGTATTTCCTCCTTAAGAGGAAATACAAGATCTTTATTTATTATTGCATATTGCATCAAGTTAGTAATGGGTAAAATAAGAATCCCTTTTTTATATGTATTCTAAAAAATTTGTTTTTAAGTTAGGCTAATTCTAATTATTCTAGTGTTTTTTATTTATTTTGTTGTACAAAAAAACTTTTTGAATTACCTGTAGAAAGTGATTTCCCTAACGAAAAAGCTTTCAACGATGTCCAATATCCCTTCCTTTTCCAAATTTTTTTACGAATACGCTTTTTCGAGATAGAAGTACGGTTTTTTGGAACTGCCATTCAAAAATGAAAAAAAAAGTTTTTCAGTGGTATAATTGGATGTCAAAGACATTTATTATTCTATTCTTTCGTACTCCATATCGAGTGATTTTTTTCTTTCAACTTTTATTATATATTATTTTCAAAACAAAAAAGACATTCAAAAGTTTAAAACCCAACTGTTTTTTACTTTTTTTTGAATAAAATTTGGTTATTAAATATTAAAATTTTTTTTTATTTAACGTTTGAAATCCATACGAGAGTCCTCATTTAATTAATCTATACTGATAATTATATTATCCAAAAAAAAATTATGAAAAGCCTTCACTTCATATGTAAAAAAAATATCGATTATATCGATATTTCTTGCAAAAAAAAAGCTCACTTAGTGCACTGTAAGACAATCACTAAATTCCATAATTAAAATTCATTCCTTAATAATTGTAAATAATCAAACTCAAATAACTTTTTTTTAGGTAAAGTTTTTTTTATTATATAATTAATATTAAGTGTTTTTTTGTCGTGTAAATCTTTGTTCTATTCTTAATATATGTATATAAATTATTGTAATACGGAATTATAATTCACTTTTTCTGTATCTGCATAAAATCACAATTTTAGTTAGTAGTAATAAAAAAAAAAAAAAGACAAATAATTTTTTTGACAGTAACTTAGTAATATTATTTAATCACTTCTAATTTTTTGATTTTAATATATATTTCTTTTCAAAGATTTATGAAGGATTATACTAATTCGAAAAAATTTCTATTTAGGTTTGAAATCACGTGCTTTTTTATTGTCCCCTTTGAAAAATATATATATACAAACCAGTGAATAAGAAATAATAAATTTAAGAATAAAATAAAAAGGGTTTTTTATTTTATGGAACATACATATCAATATTCATGGATCATCCCTTTCATTCCACTTCCAGTACCTATTTTATTAGGGGTTGGACTTCTACTTTTTCCGACAGCAACAAAAAACCTTCGACGTATGTGGACTTTTCTGAGTATTTTTTTGTTAAGTATAGTTATGATCTTTTCACTCTATCTATCTATTCAACAAATTTTTCTAAGTTGCATTCATCAAAATGTATGGTCGTGGACCATAAATAATGAATTTTCTTTTGAGTTCGGTTACTTTATTGATCCACTTACTTCTATTATGTCAATATTAATTACAACTGTTGGAATTTTGGTTCTGATTTATAGTGACAATTATATGTCTCATGATCAAGGATATCTGAGGTTTTTTGCTTATATGGGTTTTTTTAATACTTCAATGTTAGGATTAGTTACTAGTTCTAATTTGATCCAAGTTTATTTTTTTTGGGAATTAGTTGGAATGTGTTCGTATTTATTAATAGGTTTTTGGTTCACACGACCTATTGCAGCGAATGCTTGTCAAAAAGCTTTTGTAACTAATCGTGTAGGGGATTTTGGTTTATTATTAGGAATTTTAGGTCTTTATTGGATAACTGGCAGTTTCGAATTTCAGGATTTATTCGAAATATTCAATAATTTAATTTTAAATAATAGAGTAAATCTCTTATTCCTTACTTTGTGTGCATTTCTATTATTTGTGGGTCCTATTGCTAAATCCGCACAATTTCCTCTTCATGTATGGTTACCTGATGCCATGGAGGGCCCTACTCCTATTTCGGCTCTTATACATGCTGCTACTATGGTAGCGGCGGGAATTTTTCTTGTAGCTCGTCTTCTTCCTATTTTTATAGTTATCCCTTCTATAATGTATATAATATCTTTGATAGGTATAATAACAGTACTCTTAGGAGCCACTTTAGCTCTTGCTCAAAAAGACATTAAGAGAGGTTTAGCCTATTCTACAATGTCTCAACTGGGTTATATGATGTTAGCTCTAGGTATGGGGTCTTATCGATCCGCTTTATTTCATTTGATTACTCATGCTTATTCGAAAGCTTTGTTGTTTTTAGGATCTGGATCCATTATTCATTCAATGGAAGCTATAGTTGGATATTCTCCCGATAAAAGTCAGAATATGATTCTTATGGGTGGTTTGACAAAACATGTGCCGATTACAAAAACGGCCTTTTTAGTAGGAACACTTTCTCTTTGTGGTATTCCCCCCCTTGCTTGTTTTTGGTCTAAAGATGAAATTATTAATGATAGTTTGTTGTTTTCGCCAATTTTTGCAATAATAGCTTGTTCAACAGCGGGATTAACCGCATTTTATATGTTTCGGATTTATTTACTTACTTTTGAAGGACATTTAAACACTTATTTTATAAATTACAGTGGAAAAAAAAGTAGCTCCTTCTATTCAATCTCTTTATGGGGTAAAGAAGAAGAAAAAAAACTTAATAGAAATTTTGGGTTAGTACCATTATTAACAAGGAATAATACGAAAAGAGCTTCTTTTTTTTGCAAGAAAACATATAAAATTAGTAATAATGTAAGAAATCAAACTTTTATTACTGTTGAAAATTTTGGACTTAATACAAGAACTTTCTATTATCCCCATGAATCAGACAATACTATTCTATTTCCTATGCTTGTATTGCTTTTATTTACTTTGTTTATTGGAGCCATAGGAATTCCTTTCAATCAAGAAGGAATAGACTTTGATATATTATCAAAATTATTCACGCCGTCAATAAACCTTTTGCATAAAAATTCACAAAATTTTGTGGATTGGTATGAATTTTTTAGAAATGCAACTTTTTCAGTCAGTATAGCGTTGTTTGGAATATTTATAGCATACTGTTTATATAAGCCTTTTTATTCATCTTTATTAAATTTAACCTTACTTAATTCATTTCAAAACTGGAGTTCTAAAAGAATTAGGTGGGAAAAACTAATAAATTTTGTATATAATTGGTCATATAATCGTGGTTACATAGATGCTTTTTTTAAAACATCTTTAACTGAAAGTATAAGAAGATTAGCAAAACAAACGAATTTTTTTGATAAACGAATCATTGATGGAATTACAAATGGAGTAGGTATTTCAAGTTTCTTTGTAGGAGAAGTAACAAAATATATAGGTGGAAGTCGCATCTCTTCTTATCTGTTCTTGTATTTGTCCTATGTATTGATTTTTTTAATGATCCTCTTTTTTTTTGATTTTGAAAAATTCTAAATTCGAATTTTCTTTATTTCCATCTC